GGTTGAATCAAAATAATTTTGTTTAAAATTCGATTTTTTTCAGAGGGCAATATGAATGTGCTATCATGTTCCATCAACACACTTAAAGGGTTCTACGATATATCCGGCGTGGAAGTAGGCCAACATTTCTATTGGCAAATAGGGAGTTTCCAAGTACATGGCCAAGTACTTATTACTTCTTGGGTTGTAATTGCTATTTTAGTAGGTTCAGCTACTATAGCTGTTCGGAACCCACAAACCATTCCGACCGGGGGTCAGAATTTCTTCGAATATATTCTTGAATTCATTCGAGATGTGAGTAAAACTCAAATTGGAGAAGAATACGGCCCTTGGGTTCCTTTTATTGGAACTATGTTTCTATTTATTTTTGTTTCTAATTGGTCAGGAGCTCTTTTACCTTGGAAAATTATAGAATTACCTCATGGAGAGTTGGCCGCACCAACGAATGATATAAATACTACTGTTGCTTTGGCTTTACTTACGTCAGTGGCATATTTCTATGCAGGTCTTACCAAAAAGGGATTACGTTATTTCGGGAAATATATTCAACCAACCCCAATCCTTTTACCCATTAATATCTTAGAAGATTTCACAAAGCCGTTATCACTTAGTTTTCGACTTTTTGGAAATATCTTAGCGGATGAATTAGTAGTTGTTGTTCTTGTTTCTTTAGTACCTTCGGTGGTTCCTATCCCTGTTATGTTCCTTGGATTATTTACAAGTGGGATTCAAGCTCTTATCTTTGCAACTTTAGCTGCGGCTTATATAGGTGAATCCATGGAGGGCCATCATTGAAATAGTCTTTTGGTTAGCTTAGCGCAAAGTAATCTATGTACGGCTCAAGATGATTTCCTTAAGGAATATAAATAGACAAGAATCTATATACAATAGAAAGCAATAGGAACAAAAACGATATTAGAGAGTTAGTAAAAAAAAAAAAGGAAAGAGATCTAAAGGGTCTTTTTCCTAAACTTATTTTTTCGTCCACTTAATATTCATATTCTACCCTTCCTCGACAAATATTCATTTTATATTCTATTTTATATTATATTGGTCGGTCAGTCTTCTTATTCTTATTCAAATCACAATTTGAATAAGATTTATGTTTAAGCCATGTGATTAAATAAAAAACAGGATAAAAAATTAGACTTTAGATTTGCAGTAGATTTTATTCAACAATTCACCAAAAAGAACAAAAAGAAATAGTACTAATTAATTCAAAAATTCCAGGAACGTAGATCAATCAAATAATGATATTTCTATGCAATAATTCGCCCTAATCATTTTATTTCCCAAGTTAAGTTAAAAAATTCTATTTTGTTGCAATAATCCTAAACGTAAGGGATAAAAGAATTTACAAAAATGGGATTCCTAAAAAAATGGATTTATTCTTAAATCCGGTTGAATCTAATGGTTTACGCGATGGAAGAAAGACATGTATATGTTAGATATTGACTAGTTATATATGAACTAAAAATGTATTGCATTTGTCCTACTACTGTGTGTGGGTTCCCATAGAAGTCGTTTCGTATCGTTGTGTCCATGAATTGGCTGAATAAAGAGATGAAATAAAGAAAAGATGGAAGAATTGAAATAACAGTCCGTAACCAATAAATGGAAGAACAAAAGTTCTATGGATTCACAAAGACTCTGGGGATAGAAACGAAAAAAGAGATATCGAAGTAGTTCGGATGATTCAATAATACTATTACTTCAATTCGAAGTTCTTAGTGACTTTGCCTGGATGAATCCCATCGATGGAATAATTAAGTCATAATTCATTGCTTGATTGTATCATTAACCATTTCTTTTTGTTGGTACGAGGAACTTATCATGAATCCACTGATTTCTGCTGCTTCCGTTATTGCTGCTGGATTGGCTGTAGGGCTTGCTTCTATTGGACCTGGAGTTGGTCAAGGGACTGCTGCGGGTCAAGCTGTAGAAGGTATCGCGAGACAGCCCGAGGCAGAGGGAAAAATAAGAGGTACTCTATTGCTTAGTCTAGCTTTTATGGAAGCTTTAACGATTTATGGATTGGTTGTAGCATTAGCACTTTTATTTGCGAATCCTTTTGTTTAATTCTATTGTTTTATTTTCTTGCCTTGTACTTGTCGTTTGCTTTTTCAAATTAGATCAAGATTTCACCCCTATAATTCCTATTTGTTAAGAAAATAAGCTACGGGAAGGGCTGATTTGCGGATGAGGAAGTAGTATACCGACTCGCTTTCATCCTTCCCGTTCGTAGCCCACGAGAAACTCTTTTTATGAGGTGTTGCAACAATCAAGGGGTAGCTCATATTTTATAACTCGAATATTTTTTGACTCGATAAAAAAAATAAATAAAAAAGAGGGACAAAGTGATAGAAAAATAACTCTGGTCGATTTTTTAGTCTATCTATAAGAGGAGATTCTATGAAAAATGTAACCGATTCTTTCGTTTCTTTGGGCTACTGGCCATCCGCCGGGAGTTTCGGATTTAATACCGATATTTTAGCAACAA